CTTTTTTTGAAATCGAGTAAAAAAATACTAGAGTTATAAAGTATGAACTATCCCTTGATTGTTGCAAGACCTGAGAAAAGGAATTTTCTTTGGACTACGGACGGGAAGGATGAAAGTGAGTAGGTCTGCTAATTCCTCATCTGCAAATCAACCCTTCCCGTAGGTTATTTTATCAACGAATAAGGAATTGTATGAGTGAAATTTGGATCTAATTTGAAAAGCAAAGGACAGGTCCAGGGCAATAAAATAGGTATTTTTATTTTTTTATTTGTAAAATTAAACAAAAGGATTCGCAAATAAAAGTGCTAATGCTACAACTAATCCATAAATGGTTAAAGCTTCCATAAAAGCTAGACTAAGCAATAGAGTACCTCGTATTTTTCCCTCTGCCTCAGGCTGTCTCGCGATACCCTCTACAGCTTGACCTGCAGCAGTCCCTTGACCAACGCCAGGTCCAATAGAAGCAAGCCCTACGGCCAATCCAGCAGCAATAACGGAAGCGGCAGAAATCAGTGGATTCATGATAAGTTCCTCATACCAACAAAAAGAAATGGTTAATGATACAATCAATCAATGAATTATGACTTAATTATTCCATTGATAGGATTCATCCGGTCGAAGTAACTACGAACTTCGAATTTAAGTAATACTATTCTATTATTGAATTGTCAAAACTCCTTCGATTTCTCTTTTTTTGTTTCTATCCACAGAGTTTTGGGAAATCCATACAACTTTCGTTCTTCCCTTTCTTGGTTCCGAACTATTATTTCCATTTTTCAATTTCTTTATTTTATCTGTTTATTTTATCTGTTTATTCAGCCAATTCACAGCTACAACAGTATGAAAGGATACTTCGACCGGAACCCACAAGTAGACAAGTAGTAGGTCAATCTTTAATTTCTAGATAACTAATCAATATCTACTATCACATATACATGTCTTTCTTATCTAATGTAAACCATTCGTTTCGATCGGATTCGAGAATCAATCCATTTTTTTAGTAATCCCCTTTTTTGTAACTTTTTTTCTCCTTTCCATTTTCTTTATCATTATTTTATTTTAACCAACTACAGAAAAAAAAAGATTCGCGCGAATTATTCCGTAGAAATCTCACTATTTCCTTGATCTAAGTTCATGCAATTTGGTTTATTATTTAGTAATTCTTTTGGGCAATTGTGAAAATCTACTGTAAAGTAGAATCAAAGTCGACTCGTATTTCCTGTTTTTTAGTTAATTACATTTAATCACACGGCATAAAGGGTAATATCTTCTACTCAAAATTCTTATTTGATTTGAATAAGAAGGTTGGCTGACCAATAGAATAGAAGGTGAATATTCGTCGAGGAAAGGAGAGTTTTGGGAAAAATATCTGTTAGATCTCTTTCCCCCTTTTTGAACTCTCTAATTAATATTGAAATTTTTGATTTTTTTGTTCTTAATTTGATCTATTTCTATTCCTTAAGTCAATAATCTTGAACCGCACATACATTGCTTTGTGATAAGCTAAAATAAAAAAAGACTATTTCAATGATGGCCCTCCATGGATTCGCCTATATAAGCGGCGGCTAAAGTTGCAAAAATAAGAGCTTGAATACCACTTGTAAATAATCCAAGGAACATGACAGGGATAGGAACCACTAAAGGTACTAAAGAAACAAGAACAACAACGACTAATTCATCCGCTAAGATATTCCCGAAAAGTCGAAAACTGAGTGATAGGGGTTTTGTGAAATCTTCTAAGATGTTAATGGGTAAAAGGATTGGGGTTGGTTGAATATATTTCCCGAAATAACTGAATCCCCTTTTGGAAAGACCTGCATAGAAATAGGCTGCTGACGTGAGTAAAGCCAAAGCAACTGTAGTATTTATATCATTCGTAGGTGCGGCCAACTCTCCATGAGGTAATTCTATGATTTTCCAAGGTAAAAGAGCTCCTGACCAATTCGAAACAAAAATAAATAGAAACAAGGTTCCAATAAAAGGAACCCAAGGGCCGTATTCTTCTCCAATTTGAGTTTTACTCACATCTCGAATGAACTCAAGAACATATTCGAAGAAATTCTGACCCCCAGTCGGAATGGTTTGTGGGTTCCGAACAGCTATAGTAGCTGAACCTAATAAGATAGCAATTACAACCCAAGAGGTAATAAGTACTTGTCCGTGGACTTGGAAATCTCCTATTTTCCAATAGAAATGTTGACCTACTTCCACACCGGATATCTCGTATAAGCCTTTTAGTGTGTTGATGGAACATGATAGCACATCCATATTGCCCTCTGAAAAAATCGAACTTTAAACAAAATTATTTTGATTCAACCATCTCTTTATCTACTGGAATGGGGTATTTGGAATACCAACTGATAGTTTGAATACTAACTAATTCCATAGTATTCCCAGTTTTTTTATCTATTTTTATAAATTCATAAAAAATAACTTTTAGAAATTCATAAAAAATAACCGATTCTATAAATCTATTGTATTTTCGAAGTAAAACTTATTGATTTTATCTTATTATTAATCAAGGATTTCTTCTATAGCTAGAACTAGAACGACCCTCACAAATCGCAAATACTAATTTGTTAAGAATTAATCGGATTGAGGATATAGCGTCATCATTCGCCGGAATTGAAATATCTGCAAGATCGGGATCGCAATTTGTATCGATTAAACAAATTGTTGGAATTCCTAAAGTGATACACTCCCGCAGGGCGGTATATTCTTCATGCTGATCGACGATGATCACAATATCGGGTAATCCTGTCATATATTTAATCCCGCCCAGATAGGTTTGTAAGCGAAATAGTTGTCTTTTCAACATAGCCGCATCTCTTTTAGGAAGACGGTTGAGTCTTCCCGTTTTTTGTTTCATTCTCAAGTCCCTGAACTTATGAAGTCTCGTTTCTGTAGTGGACCAATTCGTTAACATACCGCCGAGCCATTTTTTAGTAACACAATGACACCGGGCCCTTATTGCAGCCCATGCTACTAAATCAGCTGCTTTTTTTTTGGTCCCAACAATTAAGAATTGTTTTCCACTACTTGCTGCACCAAAAACCAAATCACAGGCTTCAGATAAAAAACGAGCAGTTCTAGTAAGATTTGTAATATGAATACCTTTACGCTTTGCCGAGATATAAGGTGCCATTTTAGGATTCCATTTCCTAGGCTCATGGCCCAAATGAACCCCTGCCCCCAGCATCTCTTCCAAGTTGATGTTCCAATATCTTCTGGTCATTTCTCCCCACACCCCCCCCGCTTTTTCCAAAAAGGCGACGGGGAACCCTGAACGGAAATAAAGAATTGTTCCGATGGAACCTTCACGTCTATCGTAGATTGGCATAGATATATGAATAAGCCATTAGTCTTTTCTATTCCTTATTTTTTATTACCAACTTAAATGACTGTCCCAAATACCGATAGTAAAGTAAAAAAAAAAGATGAATCCGCCTTTAGGAATCATTAAATCCCATAAAGTTCTGATGTATCATCCAAATTCTTTGAAAGAAAAGAATCAACCCACTTTCGGTAGTGAAACAAAATATCTCCCATTTCCCCCTCGAATAGATTGTTTTCTTTTGTTTCCAAAGGGTTCTTTTTTTGTTGTTTTGACGGGGGCACTAATCCCTTCAATCCGGTCCCGGCGGGTATCATACCCCCAAAAACAACGTTCTCTTTCAATCCTTTTAACCAATCGACTCGACCCCGGAGAGCTGCTTTTGCTAAAACCCGAGCCGTTTCTTGAAAACTCGCTTCAGATATGAAACTTTGAGTATTGAGAGCTGCTCGAGTTATTCCCAATAAGGTGGCTCGGTAACAAACTGCTTCTTCCAATGCGCGCCCCACTCGTTCCGCTCGCAACAATCCAACTAGTTCTCCGGGCGAAAAAACATTAGACATTCCATCTTCTGAAATCAAGACTTTTGATGTTATTTGACGTACAATAATTTCTATATGCCTATTATGAATCTGTACCCCCTGGGATCGATAAACCTTTTGGATCTTATTAACCAAAGAGATACGGCTTTGGACTATAGTTAGCTCAGCACCAATCAAGAATGCCCATGGCATTCCAAGAATTCTTGGTATACGTTCATTCCAACGCTCAACCCTCTTTTCTAGATTCATCGATATTGAATCAATCGAACGCACTTCTAACACTTGTTCTACTTTTGGAAGCCCTTGGGTTATATCACCAGATCTTGATTTTTCATATATAAATGTAATGAAAGTATCACCTTCGTGCAGGATTTGCCCATAATGGCCATGAACAGTTGCTCCCGGAGTGGCCAAATAAGGCTTAGCTGATCGTATTACTACAGAGTCAACTTGAACAAGTATAACTTGACCTGATTTTAGGCGCGGTGCATTTTTTGTTCTACATATATTTTCACAAATCAACTGCCCAAGACTCATTATTGTAGATGTTTCTTCACAATAATTAGGATCGAGCAAATACCAATTCCAATTTAAAAGAATGGTACTGAATGGATCGGGGTTATCAATTTTCGCATTTTCATCCAGTAAATAGTATTTACTGACTTGAAAAGTCTTTTTCAAATTTTCAACGTTATTTAGCAAGATTGGATTATGAGTTATTAAATGGAAAAATGTATAAAGATTCGCAATTTGTAAAGTGGTTCCTAAAGGCCCCAGCGAATTTGTAATTGGAATTCGAGGATCTTTTGGAATTGATTCTTTTATCCCGTTGTAATAGTTTACATCGTTGAATCGACCCACCCGAAAACAATTGGATGATGACAAAATGATCGACGACTCGAGTCCCGTATTTTGATTCAACAACATATGAATAGTTCTTTGATTGGGATCTGAGGTTTGTTGAATTCTTGTCTCGGAATAAATCGAAGAAAACGGATTGATATTTGTGCAATCTGATGCATTTCTATTAGTAGAGGGCAAGCCAGAGACTGATGTAGCATTCCTTTTTCCGATATATGAACTAGGGGGTTTTACCAAATCGATTCTTAGGAAATGTCGAATTA